AGGTGTCAGATATAGTATATTTTATAGTAGGTTATCAGGTATAGGTTATGTGAACTATTTAATTTAATATAGTAAATATAAAAAATATTTGACGGGGTTTGACTGTTAAATAAAGATTATTTAATTTAATATAAGTAAATATAAAAAATATTTGATTGGCTAATTGAATTAATAGGTGGCGGGAAATATAGCACATGCTATAAACCCTGCCCCCCCATAAGTTACATTGCTTGAGACTCGGATTTAGGGGTTTGGCGAGAGGTAAAGAATGTAAAGGGGGGGTAGGGGGGGTTTAGAGGCAATAAATTTTCTACTATCATAATAACACAAAAGCATACCCGGATATAAAAATTCATAGAACTGGGCGCGCGGGGGGCCTGTGGCTCCGAAGAGAAAAATTTTATATTTGTTATTAAAAAAAAAACAATTTTTTCCGCCCGGTGCCTGTTCTCAAAAAAAACATATTATTTTTTTTAAAAAGAAGGAGGGTCTCTCAAACGTGTGTAAAATCAAGAAATCTTGCGCGGGGGTTTACCCTTCTAAAAGAAAAAAAATTTAATCTTTTTTTCGGAAGTTTAACACCTTTTTGCGGGGGGGTTTGGACTGTTAAAAAAAAAAAAAATTTAATTTTATTTAAATATAATAAGTATAATAAATGTAGTAAATATAAAAAATATTTTGCAGGGGGCTTGGACTGTTAAAATAGAAATAAAATTTAATTTAATATAAATATAATAAGTATACTACCAGTCATAAATAAGAAGAATAGTGCCAGGGGCTGGTATAGTGCCATGCTTTGTTAAGCTACCCCAACATTATTTTCAGATTAGTAACATTCGTATATCAGATAATAAGACAGATGTCGAATACGGGATATCTAAAAAAAGGCATTCAAATTTAAAATAGACATTAGTAAAATTTGGACGGGATTAGAATGTTAATTAACGGGGTTTGACTGTTAAATAAAAATTAGAAAATTTTATCGAATTAGGAAAATAAATGGCGGCGGGAGCAAGCACATAGACCTGCCCCCCCCCCCCGTTACATACATTGCACAAACTCGGATTTGTTTGGCGAGAGGTAGAAAATGTAAAGGGGGGGTGGGGGGGGTTTAGAGGCAGAAAATTTTCTACTGCCACCCCGGGGGGAATTAGAGTAATTATGGGGTCAGAAATTTGATATGTCTTTCAAGCATTCATTAATATTCCTCTGGAAATTTATACGAATTAATTATTATCGTTTTACTTAATTCACTTATATACTTAAGTCATTATGTACGATAACCTTAAACTTTACTTAAACATTCATTAATGTTACTATATCATTTTTAAGCAAAATTATACTTAAATATCCGTCCATGACACCATTATTTAACCTATGTCATTCCTAGAATGGATTTAAATTATTACATACATATTTCTGAGGAATTATAGTTTAAGCAATTTATGTTTCAATTGAAATGTATGGGTAAAACCACTGAGAGCAGCCATCGGAAAGGAAATAAATAAAAAAATACTAAAGGCGCCAGGATAATTAAAATGCCGCAATCACGGACTTAATAGTATTCAAGCATCAACCACCTGTTGATAGATAAAAGTATGAACGTCTAAATGATCAGTATTTCAAGCATATACCATCTGTTGATAAATAAAAGAATGACACTCTAAATTATATGTCATTAGATTTTGCGCAGATAGTCTTAAATGAGATAAAGTTGCTGGTTTCTTACCAATAACGATGGAATTAAGCACTCAAACTTTTATAGAGAATATTCGTATGGAAAGTAAATGAATGCACAATTATACATAGAGTTATAATTCTGACTAACAGGAGGTAGTTCAATAGAATCTCGGTTCTGGGGGCCGATGGTGAGGATGTAGAGCTCCTTTCTTCTTAGCTAGCGCGGAGCAAAACTGGGCAAGGTAAAGAGAGGGGTTGGCCCTCTATTCTTCGGTTTACAAGGCCGAGGCTTTGTGAATAAGCTACTTTAGCATAGGTGTAGGAGTTTATTATCTGTGAGCCCTATTAGAGGGGTAAGAATGATAAAAAGAGCAAAGTAGATAATTGAGGAGATTTGTCCGATGGTGATGAAGGGGTCCTCTACTGGTTGACCTCCAATTCAGGTTAGAATTAATGTATTGGCAATAATGAACCAAAAGGTTAGTTGGGATAGTGGGCGGAAAGTCATTGTGCGTTGTTTTGCTGTATGAAGTACTGGGATAATAATTAAGATTATAATAGAGATTAGTAGGGCTAAGACTCCTCCTAGTTTATTTGGAATTGAACGTAGGATCGCGTAGGCGAATAGAAAGTATCATTCTGGTTTAATATGTGGTGGTGTTATTAGAGGGTTAGCTGGGGTAAAGTTTTCTGGATCCCCCAGTAAGTATGGGTTAATAGTAGCTAGTGTGGTAAGGGCTATTAATATAATAATAAACCCCAGGAGGTCTTTATATGAGAAATATGGGTGAAATGGGACTTTGTCAAAATTTGAGTTTAATCCTGTTGGGTTACTGGATCCGGTTTCGTGTAGGAATAATAGGTGTAGGATGGTTGCTCCAGAGATTAAAAATGGTAGTAAGAAGTGAAATGCGAAGAATCGGGTGAGTGTGGCGTTATCTACTGCAAATCCCCCTCAGATTCATTGTACGAGGTTATTACCAATGTAGGGGGTGGCGGAGAGTAAGTTAGTAATTACTGTGGCGCCTCAAAATGATATTTGTCCTCATGGCAATACGTAACCTACAAATGAGGTGGCTATGACTAATAGAAGGAGGAGGATTCCAATGTTTCAGGTGTGTTTAAATAGGTATGATCCATAGTATATTCCGCGTCCGATGTGTAGGTATATACAAATGAAGAAGATGGATGCTCCGTTGGCGTGGATATTGCGGATTAGTCAGCCGTAGTTTACATCTCGGGAGATGTGGGCAATGGAGGAGAATGCTGTTGTAGTGTCTGCAGTATAGTGTATGGCTAAAAATAGGCCGGTGATAATCTGGGTAATAAGGCAGATTCCAAGAAGTGAGCCGTAGTTCCAAAAATAAGAGATGTTTGATGGAGTTGGTAGGTCGATGAAGGAGTTATTTATGATTTTAATAATTGGGTGGGTTTTACGGATGTTGGGTGTCATTAGTTTTTATAGTTGAAGTACAACAGCAGTTTTTCAGATTGAAGGTTTTGGTTTGAGTCCAAGTAGAAATTATGTCTTATATAGTTTATTTAAGTTTGGCTGGGTTAGTTTTTGGTTTGGTTGGTGTTGCGGCAAATCCGTCTCCTTATTTTGCTGCGTTAGGTCTTGTGGTGGCAGCTGCTTCGGGTTGTGTAATTATAGTGTGGTTTGGAATAAATTTTCTATCGTTAGTTCTTTTTTTAATTTATTTGGGTGGTATGCTAGTTGTTTTTGCATATTCAGCTGCCCTGGCTGCAGAGTCGTATCCATTTGCTTGGGGGGACTGATCTGTTATTAGCTATGTAATTGGTTATTCTGTTTTATTATGGATTGGGGTTAGTGTGGTTGATGGGGATTTTGTTTTATGGTCCAATGAATTTATGGTAATAAGTCAAGATTGGAGTGGTGTATCAATTTTATATAATATGGGTGGAAAAGTATTAGTAGTGTTGGGTTGGGTCTTGTTATTAACTCTTTTTGTTGTGTTAGAGGTTACTCGAGTTGTCTTATTTGTGGCACTTGTTAATATTAGATTATAATTGCAATTATTGTAGTAAAGAGGAAGATGGTAAGGTATGTTTTTATTATGCCCTGTTGTGCATTTGTAATAGTTTTTATAGGTAGCAACTGTTGGTTTACTAATCCCTTTGGTCCGGTGGCTTCCAGTCAAATTAGGTCTACTAGGTTAGTGGCAGCTTGTTGGCTAAGTTTTAGTGTAATTTTGGGGTGTAGTCGGTGAATAATAAATGGGAAAAATCCTAATAAAGTAGAGAATAGATGGTGTTTAGTGTTGGGTTTATTTGTAATTGTTATTAGGTCAATTGCTAGCATTAATCCAAGAAGTGTTAGGAGTATTGCGGAGATTTTTAGTGTGAGTGACATGGTTATGATTTGGGTTTTACTTGGTAAGAGGTTTATTGAGATTATTAATCCAGCTACCATACTTCCTCAGGCTAGTCGATTGATTGAGTTTGTAAGTGGTTTGGTGTTTTCATTGATTGGTTGAATTACGTAGTGTCGTGGCTGGTGTAGTGCAGTAAATTTAATAATACGTAGGCTGTAAATTGATGTGAATATTGTGGCAATAAGGGTAATGGCAAGGGCTCAAGTGTTTGTGTAAGATGTGTTTATTGCTTCAATGATTACGTCTTTTGAGAAGAAACCTGTTAAGAATGGCATTCCTGTTAGAGCTATACTTCCAATTACAATGGAGGATGAAGTTATTGGTAGAGTATTGCGTAGGCCTCCTATTTTTCGGATGTCTTGTTCATTATTAAGGCTATGGATGATTGATCCGGAGCATAGGAAGAGTATGGCTTTGAAAAAGGCATGGGTGCAGATGTGTAGGAAAGCTAGTTGAGGTTGATTAAGTCCAATAGTTACTATTATCAGGCCTAGTTGACTTGATGTAGAAAATGCGATAATTTTTTTAATGTCGTTTTGTGTTAGGGCACATATGGCTGTGAATAGGGTTGTTAAAGCACCTAGACATAGGCATGTTGTTGTGGCTAGCTGGTTAAGGTTGATTAGTGGGCTGAATCGAATTAGTAAGAAAATACCGGCCACTACTATGGTGCTAGAATGAAGTAGTGCTGATACTGGTGTTGGCCCTTCTATGGCTGATGGAAGTCATGGGTGAAGGCCAAATTGAGCTGATTTTCCTGTGGCAGCTAAGATGAGTCCTAAGAGAGGGAGTGTTAAGTTGGTATCTGTAATTAATGTGATTTGTTGAATTTCTCATGAGTTTATATGTACGGCAAATCAGGCTATTGATAGTACTAGGCCTGTGTCCCCTAAGCGGTTGTAAAGGATGGCTTGGAGGGCTGATGTGGTGGCTTCTGTTCGGGCGTATCATCATCCAATTAATAGAAAGGATATAATTCCAACTCCTTCTCACCCAATAAATAGTTGAAGTATATTATCTGCTGTAATTAAAATTATTATGGCTATAAGAAACAATAGTAGATATTTAAAGAATGTATTAATTAGTGGGTCATGTTTTATATATCATGTAGAAAATTCTATAATTGATCAAGTGACAAATAGTGCAACTGGAATAAATGGGGCTGAATATTGGTCAAATTTAAATCCCAAGTGGATGTTAAAGGTGTTAGTATTTATTCAGTTTCAGTTAGATATAATGTTGTCTATCCCCTGGTCTAGGAAAAGTGCCGCAGGGATAAGGCTTGTTATAAATGCTAGTTTAACCGCAAGTGTTATTGTTTTTGGAGTGGCAAAAGTTGGTGAATTAAAGAGTAGTGGTACAGGTAAGATCAGGATAGGAATCATTACCAGTGAATTTATGGTTTGTGGGCTCATAGCTTTTACGTGGAGTTGCACCATGAGTATTTGGAGCCTAAGACCAATAGATGACTATTATCTTTTAAAAGCTACGAGATTCGAGGGTTATTCGACAGCAAAAGTTAGCAATTAATGCTGATTGTATATCTTGTAGTAGATAAAAACTTAGTTTTGTTTCTAGAATCACAATCTAGTGTTTTTGGTTAAACTATATCTACAAGCATGTGGACCTCATACTAGTGTTGGGTTAAAAATTAGTAGTGTTAGTGGTAGAATGTGTAGGGTTATTAAGAGATGCTCACGGGTATATGATGGAGTTGATATGGTAGTGTGTTTTGGGGCTTGGCCACGCTGTGTAGTCAAGAATATGTGCAGGGTGTAGAGTGATGTAATAATAATGCCAGCCCCGGTAGTTAAAATGGTGAAGTTAGATCAGTTAAATAGTGCTGTGATAATTGTTAGTTCACCTATTAGGTTGGGGTATGGTGGGAGGGCTATATTTGATAGGTTGGCTATAAGTCATCATAGAGCTATTAATGGAAGAATAGTTTGTAACCCTCGGGTAAGTATTATTGTTCGATTGTGGGTTCGCTCATAGTTTGTGTTGGCTAAGCAGAATAGGAGTGATGAAGTGAGGCCATGGGCAATTATTAGAATAATTGCTCCTGTTAGGCCTCATGGTGTTTGAATTAGGGCCGCTGAAATAACTAAAGCTATGTGGCTCACTGAGGAGTAGGCAATGAGAGATTTTAGGTCGGATTGACGTATGCAGATTGAGCTAGTTATGATGATACCCCATAGGCTTAAGATAATAAATGGATAAATTAGTTGATTAGTAAGTGGGGCTAGAAGGGAGGATATACGAATAATTCCATATCCCCCTAGTTTTAAAAGGATAGCAGCTAAGACTATTGATCCTGCGATTGGTGCCTCTACGTGTGCTTTAGGGAGTCAAAGGTGTAGACCGTATAGAGGTATTTTAACTATAAAGGCGATTAAGCATGCTAATCATCATATGCTAGTAGTCCAGGTTGGTAGAGTTTGGTAATTAAATTGAACTATAATTATTGATGCGGATCCTGTAGTATTACTTAATCCTAGTAGGGCGATTAATAGTGGTATAGACCCAAGTAGGGTATAGAATAAGAAGTATGTTCCGGCGTTAAGTCGTTCTGTTTGGTTCCCTCAACGGGTAATAATGATTAGTGTTGGGATGAGTGTTGTTTCAAATAGGATATAAAATAAGATGAGTTCAGTTGATGAGAATGCTATGATTAGTGTTGCTTGAAGGGCAATTAAGGCTGAGATGTATGTTCGTTGGTGGTTATGTGGATTTGTGGTTAAGTGGCTTTGGCTAGCTATAATTATGAGTGGGGTAAGTCAGCAGGTTAAGATTATGAGGGGGGTTGAGAATTGATCAGTGACCGTCCATTTAGTAATAAATTGTGGTGTATTGGATGGATTATAAAATCATGTTAGGCTAGTTAATGCAATAATTAATGAGTTAAGTGTAGTGGTTGCTCAAAGTCATTTAGTTTTTACGGCTCATGTTAATGGAAGTAATATAAGGGTTGGAATAAGGATTTTTAACATCGTAGGGTATTTATGTTATGTATTAAATCAGTTCCATGTGTTCGTGAGGTTGCAACTATGATTGATAATCCTACGCCAGCCTCACAGGCTGACATAGTTAAGAGTGCTAAAGGGGCAATAAGGAATGGTGTTGAGTTTGTTAGGGTGGTTCATAATGCAAGTCCAACAAATAATGATAATATAATCCCTTCCAGGCAGATAAGTGCTGATAGGAGGTGTATTCGGTGAATTACTAATCCTATAAGTCCTAGGGTGAATGCGGCGCAGATGGAGAAGTTTATTAGTGGCATAGGGAGGTTATGGGTTTATTCATAATTTATTGAGTCGAAATCAGTAGTCTTAATTTAGATTAACCTCACAGTCAGATCATTCGAGGCCACCTTGGACTCATTCATAGATTAGGCCTAGGGTGAGTATAACAAGGATCGTTGTTGTTATCAATAAGGATATGGTTGGTGTTGGTAGTTGAGTGGCTCAGGGAGTTGGCAGAAGTAGAGCAATTTCTAAGTCAAATAGTAGAAATAGAATTGCTACTAGAAAAAATCGCATTGAGAACGGGAGTCGGGCGGAGCCAAGCGGGTCAAATCCACATTCATAGGGGGATAATTTTTCGGCAGTTGGAGTTATTAAAGGTAGTCAAAAGCTCACTATCATGAGGATTAATGCTAGTGTGGATGTGAGGATTAGGGAGGTTATAATTATATGCTCTCTCTTAAGGTAAATTAAGATTTAATGATTGGAAGTCATAAGTATTGTTTATACTAAGTAAGCATGATCCTCATCAATAGATAGAGACGTATAAGAAGAGTCATACGACGTCTACGAAGTGTCAGTATCAGGCGGCGGCTTCAAATCCAAAGTGGTGTTTTATTGTAAAATGGTAAAGAATTTGTCGAATTAAGCAGACTAGTAGGAAGGTTGATCCAATAATTACGTGAAGTCCGTGAAATCCTGTGGCGACAAAGAATGTTGAGCCATAGATGCCGTCAGAAATAGAGAATGGTGCTTCAAGATATTCAGTGGCTTGAAGAATTGTAAAATAAAGACCTAGAAGGATGGTTAGTGCTAGTGCATTGGTTGCGTCGGTGCGATTTCCTAATATGATGCTGTGGTGGGCTCAGGTTACTGTTACACCAGACGCGAGTAGTACTGCGGTGTTAAGTAAGGGAACTTCAAATGGATCTAGTGGGTAAACCCCAGTTGGTGGTCAACATTCACCTAGCTCAATTGTTGGTGTAAGGCTGGCTCGGTAGAAAGCCCAGAAAAATCCTAGGAAGAAGAATACTTCAGATACAATAAATAAAATTATTCCGTATCGTAGGCCCTTTTGAACCACCAATGTGTGGTGTCCTTGAAATGTAGATTCACGGATAATGTCGCGTCATCATTGAATTATAGTTAAAATTAGGACAGTTAAGCCCAAAATTAAAATAATTGTTGATTGAAAGTGAAATCATACGGCTAGTCCGGATGTTAGTATAAGTGCTGCTACGGCGCCGGTTAGTGGTCAGGGGCTTGGGTCTACTATGTGGTAGGCGTGGGATTGGTGTGCCATTATGTATTTTCTTGAAGATAGAGGGTGAGGAGAAGAGTAAATACGTATGCCTGAATCATTGCTACGGCAAGTTCTAGTAGTGTAAGTAAAAATAGGACCAGGGCAGTAAGATAGGCTACAGTTGGTAAGAGTGAAATTATAGCAAGTGCTGCTGTTGCGATTAGTTGTATTAGTAAATGTCCTGCTGTAAGATTAGCAGTTAGACGAACACCTAGTGCAATTGGGCGGATAAATAGACTAATTGTTTCGATAATAATTAATGGTGGGATTAAGAGGGGCGGCGTCCCTTCTGGTAGTAGGTGTCCTAGTGATATGGTCGGTTGATTATGTATTCCTAGAAATACTGTAGCTGATCATAGTGGTATGGCGAGGGCTATGTTTATGGATAGTTGTGTGGTGGGGGTAAAGGTGTAAGGAAGGAGACCTAGAAGGTTAATGGAAATTAAAAATATTATTAGGGTGATTAGGGTTACAGTCCATTTTTGTCCAGAAATGTTAATTGGTAAAAAAAGTTGTTTGGTGATAGTTGATAGTGTTCATGATTGAAGGGTGGTTGTACGATTACTAATTCATTGGTTTGTTGGTGTAAGAAGTAAGATTATTGGAGTAAGTATGGCTAATATAGTTAATGGCAGTCCTAATAGTGTTGGTGACATGAATTGGTCAAAAAAGCTTGCTATCATGGTCAGGTTCATGGTGTTAATAGTGTTGTGGTTAAATCTTCAAAATTAATATTGACTTTATTAGTTAGTTTATAAGATGTTAGTTTTGTTAGTATTATTAGTAGAATAGACCATGAGATGAGTGCGGTTCATAGTCATGGGTTGGGGTTAAGTTGTGGCATGTCATTTGGGGTGGTTGGTGATCACCGATTAACAGCTTAAAAAGCTGTTGCTGTGCCTTGTTAGCTACCAAATGAGGTTGATTCAAGTATTGATAAATTTCAGGTTTCAAAGTCTGATAATGGTACTGATTCTATAACAATTGGTATGAAGCTATGATTGGCGCCGCATATTTCTGAGCATTGTCCGTAGTACACTCCAGGCCGTGAGGTAATAAAGGTATTTTGGTTAAGGCGGCCCGGGATGGCATCGGTTTTTACTCCTAGTGATGGAATGGTTCATGAGTGTAAAACGTCATCGGCTGAGATAAGCATACGGACGGGGGAGTCAGTTGGGGTTACTAGGCGATTATCGACTTCCAATAGACGAAAGTGTCCAGTTGTCAGGGAGTCATTTGGTGTTATATAGGAGTCAAATATTAATAGGTCATAGTCAGAGAATTCATATGATCAATATCATTGGTGTCCTGTTGATTTAATGGTGATGTGGGGGGTATCTATTTCATCTATTAGGTACAAAATGCGTAATGATGGAAGGGCAATTACAATTATAATAATTGCTGGGAGGATAGTTCAGATTATTTCAACTTCTTGGGCGTCCATTGAGTTAGTATTTGTTAATTTAGTGGATATTATAATTGTGATTGTGTATAGGACCAGGGTGGAAATTAAGAATACGATCATTAAGGTGTGGTCGTGGAAGTGTAAAAGTTCTTCTATGATTGGGGCCGCGGCGTCTTGGAATCCTAATTGTGATGGGTGTGCCATGATAAGTTGTATGAGAGTTACACTCATAATTTTGCTATGACAAAGCAGTGTAATATATTTACTAACATCTTATAGAAAGGTGATAGAGTGGTTATATAATTGATTTGAAATCAGTTAATGTGGGTTCAATTCCTGCCCTTTTTGTAGGGGCTTGTACGAATGTAGGTTCCTCGTAGGTGTGATATGGTGGTGGGCATCCGTGTAGTCATTCAATATTGGTTGGTGTAAGTTCAGTGAGTTGGACTTCTCGTTTAGCAGAGAATGCTTCTCAAATAATAAACATTATTATAATAACTGCTACTAGTGAAATTAGAGATCCAACCGATGAAATTGTGTTTCATAGTGTATACGCGTCCGGATAATCTGAGTATCGTCGTGGTATACCAGCAAGTCCTAGAAAATGTTGAGGGAAGAATGTTATGTTTACACCTGCAAATATTACTCCGAAGTGAATTTTTGTTCAGGCTTCATGAAGTGTATACCCAGAAAATAATGGGAATCAGTGAATAAAACCACCTATAATTGCAAAGACTGCTCCTATAGACAGTACGTAGTGGAAGTGGGCTACTACATAATATGTATCATGTAGGACAATGTCAAGTGATGAGTTGGCTAGTACAATCCCTGTGAGCCCACCGACTGTAAATAAGAAGATGAATCCAAGGGCTCATAGTATGGCAGCATTTCATTTGATTGCACCTCCATGGATAGTTGCCAATCAGCTGAATACTTTTACTCCGGTTGGGATGGCAATGATTATTGTGGCCGAGGTGAAATATGCTCGTGTGTCTGTATTAAGTCCTACTGTAAATATATGGTGGGCTCACACAATGAATCCTAATAAGCCGATTGATATTATAGCTCAAACTATTCCTATGTAGCCAAATGGTTCTTTCTTACCTGAATAGTATGTAACGATGTGGGAGATCATGCCAAATCCAGGTAAGATAAGAATATAAACTTCTGGGTGACCAAAGAATCAGAATAGGTGTTGGTATAGGATTGGGTCTCCTCCTCCTGCTGGGTCAAAAAATGTAGTATTTAGGTTGCGGTCAGTTAGGAGTATGGTAATTCCGGCGGCCAGTACAGGAAGAGAAAGTAGAAGTAAGATAGCAGTAATTAGTACGGATCAGACGAATAGGGGGGTTTGATATTGTGATATAACGGGTGGTTTTATATTAATAATTGTTGTAATAAAGTTAATGGCCCCCAAGATAGATGATACTCCTGCCAGGTGTAGGGAGAAAATAGTTAGGTCAACTGAGGCTCCTGCATGGGCTAAGTTTCCGGCAAGGGGGGGGTAGACAGTTCATCCAGTACCGGCGCCTGCTTCAACTCCAGAGGAGGCCAAAAGAAGAAGAAGGGATGGTGGAAGTAATCAGAAGCTTATGTTGTTTATACGAGGAAAGGCTATGTCTGGTGCCCCAATTATTAGTGGGACAAGTCAATTGCCAAATCCACCGATTATAATTGGTATTACTATGAAGAAGATTATGATGAATGCGTGAGCGGTTACAATAACGTTATAGATCTGATCATCACCAAGGAATGTACCAGGTTGGCTAAGTTCTGCGCGGATAAGTAGGCTTAGGGCGGTGCCAACTATTCCAGCTCATGCACCGAATACTAAATAAAGGGTGCCAATATCTTTATGGTTGGTTGAGAATAATCAACGGGTAAGTGCCACGGGTAAAATGGCCGAGTGTTAGGCGGCGGAGTGTAGTTCCGATTACAGGGGTTCAAGTCCTTTTGTTACCAGTTCGGTAGTATATAATACATTAGATTGCAAACCTAAAGAAGGCGGAGTGAGACCTCCCCCCGGACTTTCCCCGGCCCCAATAAGGCCGGGGGGAGGTAGATTGAAGTTCTCTGGGTTGAATGTTTAGTTGTTAACTAAAAGGTCGTGGGATAAAAGCCCATCAGTCTAGTGAGGCCTTAGCTTAATTAAAGTGTCTGAGTTGCATTTAGGAGATATGAGTTAGTTTCTTGTAGGTCTTATCAGGAGTTAGATGGGTTTCACTTCTATTGAAAGCTTTGAAGGCTTTTGGTTTAATTATCCTAAACTCCTGAGGTTATAGTATGCTTGGGGTTGTTGGTAAAAGTATAAGTGAAAGTATGGTGGCAGTTGTGGTAGTGGTAAGTAATGTATTTGTTTTGTGTCGTCAGGATGGTGTTGAATTGGTGTAGTTTGGTGATTGGGTGAGTGTTAATGAGTAGCATAGTCGGAGATAAAAGAATAGGCTTAGTAGAGCAGTTACTGCTATTAGTGTTGCAATTATTGATAGGTTTTGTTTGGTTAGTTCTTGAAGGATTAATCATTTGGGCATGAATCCTGATGTTGGTGGTAGTCCCCCGAGGGAGAGAAGAATTAGTAATATTATAACTGTAAGAATAGGTGTTTTTATTCATGAGATGGTTATTATAGAGAGTTTTGTGGTTCCGATGATTTTTATTGACAAGAACATTGAGGTGGTTAGTGTTAAGTAAATAATAAAGTTAAGTATTGTTAATTCTGGTGAGATTGGGAGGATGGTTATTATTCAGCCTAGGTGGGCTACTGATGAAAATGCTAGGATTTTTCGGAGTTGTGTTTGGTTAATACCGGATCAGCCCCCAATGATAATTGATAGGAGGCCAATTAATATTAGTAGATTGGGGTTTAATGAGGTATGGATTATAATTATTAGTGTTAGAGGGGCGATTTTTTGTCATGTTGATAAAATTAGTCCTGTGGTCAGGTCTACTCCTTGGAGTACCTCTGGTAGTCAGAAGTGTATAGGGGCAAGTCCGAGTTTTATTATTAGTGCAATTGTTATTATGTTGGAGTTTGTTGACGATAGTGTTGTAATTTCTCATTCTCCGGTGTTTTTGGCATTTAGTAGTGTTGTAAAAAGAATAATTGTTGAGGCTGCAGCTTGTGTTAAGAAATATTTTATAGTGGCTTCTGTTGCGCGTGGGTGGTGATGTTGAATTAGAAGTGGAATAATGGCGATGGTGTTAATTTCTAGGCCAAGTCATGCAAATAATCAGTGATTGCTTGTAAGTGTAATGGTGGTACCTGTGAGTAGGCTAATAAATACAATTGTTAGTGGGAGTGGGTTCATTAGTAGAGGGAGGGGTTAACCAACATGTTTGGGGTATGGGCCCAAAAGCTTGTTTAGCTGACTTTACTTAGAAGATAGTGTATGGGAGCACGGAGGGTTTTGATCTCTCGAGGATAGGTTCAAGTCCTATGTTTCTATAGGCTACGAAGGGGTTCTAGTTCTTATTTTTCACTGTATCAATGTGATCCCTATCTTTCGGGCACGTGCCTTAGATTTGTGGGGGGGAGCCGGCTGATGATATGGGTAGAGCTAAAAAAATTAATGTTAGTGCTAGTACTAGTGGGAGAAAATTTTTTCATACTAGGTGTATTAATTGGTCATATCGAAATCGTGGATATGAAGCGCGGACCCATAAAAATAGTGTAGCCAGGAGTATGGTTTTAAGTATAATGTTAGATGCGGTTATTTCTGAGTGATTAGTAGGATTGGGGTCTGGTGCCAGGAAGATGACTACTGATAGTGTATTTATTAATAGAATGTTGGAGTATTCGGCTAAGAAGAATAGTGCAAAGGTGCCTCCGGCGTATTCTACGTTAAATCCTGATACTAATTCTGATTCACCTTCTGTAAGGTCAAATGGTGAGCGGTTGGTTTCAGCTAGAGTAGAAATGTATCATATTAGTGCTATAGGTCATGTTGGTAATATTAGTCATGTGGTTTCTTGTGTATACAGGAAATTATGGAGTGTGAATATACCTGATAGTAGAATTGTGCATAGTAAGATTAGTCCTAGTGTGACTTCGTAGGAGATTGTTTGTGCTACTGAGCGTAGGGCCCCTATTAATGCGTATTTTGAATTTGATGCTCATCCTGACCCAAGGATTGAATATACGGCCAGGCTTGATATGGCTAATAAGAAAAGTACACTTAGGTTTATGTTTAAGATTGGGTTAGGAATTGGTATTGGTATTCAGAGGGTTAGTGATAGTATGAGGGCTAGGATTGGTGATAAAAGGAAGATGGTTTGTGCTGAGGTTGTTGGTCGGATTGGTTCTTTGATAAATAGTTTTAGTCCGTCTGCGATTGGTTGTAATAGGCCAGTTGGTCCAACAATGTTTGGTCCTTTTCGTGCTTGTATATATCCTAGGACTTTTCGTTCAGCTAGTGTGAGGAATGCTACTGCTAGGAGAATAGGGATAATTAATATAAGTGGGTTTAGTAAATGAGTAAGTATAACTGGAGAGAGGAGTTGAACCTCTATGAAAAGGGCTTAGGTCATTTGCATTACCAGGTTTTGCTACTCTAGTTTAATTCTTGTTCTTAGGGGGTGGTGGTGAAGTGTAATTTAGTTGTGTTCATTACTTAATGTAGGGGTGTGTGTTAGATATTGACCCCGTTTTTTCGGTCCTTTCGTACTGGAAAAAATTTCTTGTAGGTAGAAACTGACCTGGATTGCTCCGGTCTGAACTCAGATCACGTAGGATATTAATTGTTGAACAAACAAACCTATGGCAGCGGCTGCGCTGCTTGGGTATCCTGATCCAACATCGAGGTCGTAAACCTTCTTGCTGATGCGGGCTCTAAAAGAAGATTGCGCTGTTATCCCTAGGGTAGCTTGGTTCGTTGATCAATTGGATTGGGTCAATTGCTCTAAGGTGAATAGTATCGTGGTTTGTTAATTGCGATAGTGGTTCGCGGAGGATTTTTGTTCTCCGTAGTCGCCCCAACTGAAAACATTCAATCAGATAATATGGTTGGGGTACTAATAGAGTATAATTATTGATTGTTTGTTTGAAGTTCCATAGGGTCTTCTCGTCTTACATAATTATTCCTGCTTTTGTACAGGAAGATCAGGTTCACTGGCTTGATGGAGGAGACAGGTAAGCTTTCGTCTTGCCATTCATACGAGTCTTTATTTAAAAGACAATTGATTATGCTACCTTTGCACGGTCAAAATACCGTGGCCGTTGAATCACTGTCACTGGGCAGGCAGTACTTCTAATACATGATGTGTTGGCTAGAAGCGATGTTTTTGGTAAACAGGCGAAGCTTGTATTTGCCTAGTTCCTTCTCCGTCTTTTAGCCTTTCTGTGGCATTCCTGTGTAGGGGTAACGGTTTGTAGGTTACGCTTGTGTATGTCGTGTGTTGTCCGGTGGTTATTATTGGTTGGTCCGTTATAATTTACACTTGTGCTAAGAGAAAGTTGTATTTCTTGTTACTAGTTTTAACATTAATTGTTCTATAGTTATATAGGTTGACTCATTGTTGTTTATGGGTTTTGTTATTTTTGGTGATATTTTTGGTTTATATGAAGTTATGCTATAACGCGGTTTTAACAGATAGCTGCTATTAAGCTTACTGGGTTGTAGATCCTTAGTTGATTTATCATTACCCATTGTTTTAGGTTGTCTCCTGATTCATAGGGGCTGTACCCCCTGTGAATGGCTTTTAAATTTTTATTATGATGTGTGGTAGTCTAAATAAGATTTAAAGTGGGGCTTAGACTCTCTTATTGAGTAACCAGCTATTACTAGGCTCGATAGGCATGTCACCTCTATTTAAAAATCTTCTCACTCTTTTGCTACAGAGATGAGTGGGCCCTGTGGTAGGCTGTTCTTAAATAGCTCGTCTAGTTTCTGGATGTTGGACTTAAGGTCTCTTAGCCCAGTTTAACTTGTTAAATCGTGATGCAAAAGGTACAGGTGTTTATCCTTGCTTTTTTATACTTTAGTTATTTTTTTAATTTCTTTTTCAGCTTTCCCTTGCGGTACTGTGTCTGTTGCGCCGTTGGACTTTTTTTATCGCCTATACTATAGCGGGTTAATGCTTTAGTTGATTATTTGGTGATGGTATGTTATGTTTGGGCTAGTATGGTTGTTCAAAATGGTTTCGTGGACGTTTTTTCGGTGTAAGTGAAATGTTTTTGTTAAACTACATTTTGGTTAATCCAAGAGCACTTTCCAGTGCGCTTACCATGTTACGACTTTCCTCATCTTGTTGATTAATTTGTATTATTAAGTTTTTAGGTTAGATTTGATGAGTGATGACGGGCGGTGTGTGCGCGCCCCGGAACCGAGTTAAGAAGAATGTGGTGGGTTCGTCTTACTTTCAAATCCTCCTTCAGGGTATTTTTCATTATGTCATTCGTGGTTTTCTGTGGTAGAAAATGTAGCCCATTTCTGCCATCTTATATGCTACACCTTGACCTGACGTGTTTGTGGTTGGCAGTTTTGCTAGCTTAAGTTCTTTAGCAGGGCTAGCTGGCGACGGTGGTATATAGGCTGATGATCAAAAGATGGTAAGGTTGAGCGTGGATTATCGATTATAGGACAGGCTCCTCTGAGTGGATGGGGCACCGCCAAGTCCTTTGAGTTTCAAGCTGTTGCTCGTAGTATTCTGGCGGATAATAATATCAAAGTTTGTGGCATAGGCATAGTGGGGTATCTAATCCCAGTTTGTGTTCTAGCGGTCGTGAGTTGGGGTGATCTTTTTATAGGGCTGCTTTCGGTTATTGTGTGTGTTAACCTTCTTAAGCGTTTTACGGCCTAGAGGTGTTTTAGCCAGAGGGGTGGAATCTTGTCTTTATCACGCTTTACGCCGTAGGAGTATCAATTAGTGTTTCTTGTATAACCGCGGTGGCTGGCACAAGATTAACCAACCTTATTAACTATAACTGGATCAAGCTTGCGCTTATTATCAATGTTGATCACTGCTGTAGACCCTTGGGGGTGTGGCATGGCTAGATGTGGTGGGCTAGTTAGTGTGCCTGATATCAACTCCTGGTGTATTTCATTAGGGTGTTGTCACTGGTTGGTTGAGGTTTGCATGTGTAAGTTTAGTTAGAATTGATATTAAAGCCGGGACTAAACTTTTGTGTCCGCGGAAGTAGTTAGTTTCATCTTGGCGGCTTCAGTGCCATGCTTTGTTAAGCTACTAGGAC